TTCTAATTGAAGCACTTTTTTTATGATATTCTCAACCTTAGAACATATTTTGACCCATATTTCCTTTTCGATAGTTTTAATTGCAATTACAATATTTTTGCTGACTTTTTTAATAAATAAACAAATAGAACTCTATGATTCCTTACAAAAAGGAATGGTAGTCAATTTTTTCTGTATAACCCTCTTATTAGTCACTCGTTGGATTTATTCCAGTCATTTCCCATTAAGTGATTTTTATGAGTCATTAATCTTCCTTTCGTGGAGTTTCTACATTATTCATATTTTTCCTTTTTTCAAGACATATTCACAAATATTAAGTACAATAAGCAGGCCAAGTGTAATTTTTCTACAAGGATTTGCTACTTCAGGCCTTTTGCAGCAACGCACATTAACTAGAATAGTACCCGCTCTACAATCTCAGTGGTTAATGATGCATGTAAGTATGATAATATTGGGTTATGCAGCTCTTTTATGCGGATCATTATTGTCAGTAGCGCTTTTAGTTATTAAAAAGGAGCTAAGTATTTTTTTAAAAAAGAACTCTTTTCTAAATGATTTCGTTATATTGAGTGAGATTCAATACATGAATGAAAAAAAAAGTAATATTTCTCAAAAAACTGTTAAAAATTATTATAGATCCCAGTTTAGTCAACAACTCGATCATTGGAGTTACCGTATTATTTGCCTAGGATTTATCTTTTTAACTATAGGTATTCTTTCTGGAGCTGTTTGGGCTAATCAGGCATGGGGATCATATTGGAATTGGGATCCAAAAGAAACGTGGGCATTTATTACTTGGACCATATTCGCCATTTATTTCCATATTCGAACAAAAAAGAATTGGCAAGTTGAAAATTCTGCAATTGTGGCATCCATAGGCTTTTTTATTATTTGGATATGCTATTTAGGGGTCAATCTTTTAGGAATAGGATTACATAGTTATGGTTCATTTCCATTAATACCTAATTAAATTGAGAAAGAAAAGACCTAATGAATACAACTAAAGGTATAACATAGTACATAGTAATAGTACCTACTATGCTATATATCTAGGGATTTATATATCATCATATTATAATATTGAAACTTTGTGTAAACAGGCAAGAACCTTTTGAATCTCAATCAATAAAGTAGTCAAATTATTTAATAAACACTTTTCATACAAAGTCAAACAATTATAAATTGAATGCTAAGTGAATAATTTTTTTTTTATCTTGCGAAGCGCTAAGCAGATGTCAAAATTCCTAGATTCTTTCTACTCTGCCTACTATACATCAACCAAGAATAAGATATAGAAAGAGCATGAGACATATATATATCTATATAAAACTATTTTTAAATAATATTAGGAAATGCCATAATTGGGAATATTAAGTAACTTGCTGATCGTTTCAAAAGAGTTTCCCGATTTCTATCTGCCACCGGGACTAGGTTTGTAGTTAAACTAAATCCCATCAATAAGAAAATATACCGTAGAAATAGATGGTATTTCTACGGTATATTTTTAATGGAAAAATAAAAGGACATAAATAAGAAAAAAGATCATTAGGTCTAAAGGGAAGATAGACGACTTGGTCCAAAAAAAACAAAAGTCCGTACCCGAAAAGAAAAGGAGTATAGATAGATTTATTTACTTTAGTTTCGCTTTTCGAGGCCGTTTTATTTTTTTTTCATTTTGGGAACTTATATTGAATTAAAATGTCTTTAACAATCCGAAAGAATTTTAATTCGATTCGGAAACTTATTGAATGATTTAATAATAAAAAAGAAAAAATTGGGTTTAGAATAGCCTTGAAAAGAGTATCCGACCATGGACCTCATCTGCACAAATATGATGCAAACAGAGAGAGTCTATATCCATATATACTAGATCTCAAATATGTGGACATCTTCCTTCGCAAGAAGGAAAAATGCGGATGTAGTTGAATGGTAAAATTTCTCCTTGCCAAGGAGAAGACGCGGGTTCGATTCCCGCTATCCGCTCAAGGTGAAATAATCTCTTTCATATGAGAAATTATTTAATATGATAAAGAATTTGGCCTAGGTAACTGTGATCATATCGTTAGTTTGTCCTCTTTCTACCGCAAAAAAAAATGAATTACTCGTTAGCAGAGTCAAAGCCTTCTTGCAAAAAAAGAAATTGTGCGGAGACGGGATTTGAACCCGTGATCTCAAGGTTATGAGCCTCGTGAGCTTCCAGGCTGCTCTACTCCGCCCTGAGCTGAAGAGAACAATTGGAAATTCGTAGGCAAACAAGAATGCAATGCGAGGCGAGACCACTACCTTATCTGGTCAAATAGAAGAAAAACCTAGTGAGACAGAATAGTTAAGGGGTTTACCCTATCTGTACAACGATATAAATAGAATAATAATCCATTTTTACAAAATACTCTAGGATCATCCGTTTGAGGAGTATTTTGTACGTCACCAATTGCTGATTTTTACGTTGATTAGAAAAAAGACTAACAACTACTTTCTATTTTAAACCTAAATTCTATAGGTTTTTGTTTACTCTAAAAAAAACCATTTGTTTACCTTAAAATAACCCCCAAAAATAACTAAAATTCGTACTCTTAAAATTCCTCATCGTCAGGAAAGCAGTCTATTGTCAAGAACGGGTCCGGCATAGGCCAGGGCATAGGCCAGAAAATGTGCAAATACAATAATTCGCTTAGAATACCTTCTAAAATTAAAACCTTCTCAAATTAAAAGATTCCGCGGTACAATTGAATTAAATAAACCTTTTTTTATAAGTATTCCGTTGCTTGTGAACCCTCAGGGACTGCCGTATTCAACGTTTTCTCAATTACTCTTTTACCAGTAGTTATAAGGCGGATAAAAGTATTGCAATCAACCGAATTATCAATTCATCTTTGGTGTAATCTCCTACGTAGAACTTATGGATTGCCCTCTCGAATCGATAAAAAAGGGAAGATCTTTGATCTTCATGGATCTCCATTGCAGAACAACTAATTTGTTTCGCGGAAAGTATTTGACAGCAAAGAGACGTACTTTCAGCGTTTGTTAATCGCTGGTTTAGATAATTGCAGATAATATTGCATACTATTTTTATGCATACTATTTTTAGAGAGTTTTCAATTGCATGGACTTGGTTATTGACTTTATCACGAATCCCCTCTTGATTCCTTGATATTATCAATCCCAAGGCGCAAATGATCATCGTCTTTGAATAGGAATTCAACAAATAGTCTTCCTGTTCGATCAAGCAAGTTTTCGTTGAAATATAGTATTTTTTTTCTTTTACGTACTTTTTTCAATCTACCATTTGTCACTTTTCTACTACAAAACCAAGGTAAAGATGCACCGACTCATAGTCTTACAATCTCTTTCGATGTTGTATCGTTGGCGCCTGCTTTTTATTTAATAGTAGACAAAAGCTTCTGTCGTCATATCTTTCTCCGTCTTGCAGTTCTGAGCCACTGATACGAACTAAAAGAACGAAAGTTTGATATATTGTGAATATGGATTGCTTCCAATTCCCATCCCAAAACAATCGCGAAAAGTTTTTTTTTCTTCTTTTCATACTTTTCATAAAGGTTATTATTCTTCTTTTCAGATACTAACTCTTCGAATGAGTTATCTTTAGCTAATTGATCGAGTTCCTCTTTTAGCATCTCAATCCAAGCCTTGAGATGCTCATCTGTTTCAAAGATATGTATCAGGAAGTCTCGAACATATCTTACCAATCGTTTCAAAAGAGTTTCCCGATTTCTATCTGCCACCGGGACTAGGTTTGTAGTTAAACTAAATCCCATCAATAAGAAAATATACCGTAGAAATAGATGGTATTTCTACGGTATATTTTTAATGGAAAAATAAAAGGACATAAATAAGAAAAAAGATCATTAGGTCTAAAGGGAAGATAGACGACTTGGTCCAAAAAAAACAAAAGTCCGTACCCGAAAAGAAAAGGAGTATAGATAGATTTATTTACTTTAGTTTCGCTTTTCGAGGCCGTTTTTTTTTTTTTATGGAATCATGTAAAATCTTAATTCTAAGAAATCAAAAACTTTGAATTAGTAACTTTTCTGTTATTCGAATCGACTCGTAATCTTCAACCACCAAAAATGTTATGCGCTTCAATATAATTACCGGGAAATAGCTTGTTTCAAAAAAAATGAGAATATATCTGCTTCTCTATGAATTATCTATGAATTATTAGAATCAGTAAGATCCTTTTTTTTCACAGAATCTTCAAAATCCCTAGGAATCCATGTAGTCAGAAAAAAAGGATTCGAAGTATTGATTAAAGCAGTTTTCATGGTATCCATTAAAGTACTGTTCAAAGTAGTCTTCGAAGTACTGTTCAAAGTAGTCTTCGAAGTACTGTTCAAAGTAGTCTTCGAAGTACTGTTCAAAGTAGTCTTCGAAGTACTGTTCAAAGTAGTCTTCGAAGTACTGTTCAAAGTAGTTGTCGAAGTATTCATTAAAGTTGTTTTCAACGTATTCATTAAAGTACTGTTCAAAGTCCTTGTCGAAGTCTCCATAAAAGTCTTGTGCCATAATTCGCTCTCCCTCATCTAATCTCTTACTACTCGAGTAAGAGATAGAAATAAACCATTTCGATTTTTTTAATAGCTTCTTGCTATATAAAGAATAAAGATTCCATTTGTTTTTTCCAAGAGACCTAACTTACATGCTTTAGTGGGTTTCTGAGATGCTTTTTTTTAATAAACTGTATTCAAGTTAAATCTTTTGAAACTGATCATCAATAAGCTAGACCCATGCTCTGGGTTGTTTCATGCCATAAATAAACTCGAACACTTAAAAAATCTGTTGGACAGGCGTATTCACATCTCTTACAGCCCACACAATCCTCTGTTCGTGGGGCAGAAGCAATTTGCTTAGCTTTACATCCGGTCCAAGGGATCATTTCTAAAACATCTGTGGGACAAGCTCGCACACATTGAGTACAGCCAATACATGTATCATAAATCTTTACTGAATGTGACATTTACTTATGAAATCTTTTTAACTTTATTAATTTTCGATCTAGTCTATCTAGTAAAAGTAAACTTGGAAATGAATTATATATTAAAATAATTAAAAGACCAGACGAATCAATGATTTACCAGAATTTGTTCAACCTACTTCTGGAGTGACTGAGCAAAGAGGGTCAAAATACTTTGAGTTTTTAGCTTTTTCAACCAAGATCATATGCTATGTAATATAACTACTAATTGACTTTGAATTTATGACTATTCCAATTTATAAAAAAACTAAAAAAGATTGACGAAATAATAAGCGCGTTCAATAAATGATTCAGTTGCTTTGAAGAAATTAAAAATAATTGATAAAAAATATCATTGCTGACTCTAAAAATCAAAAAATTTTACAAAATCCTTATTTATTGCGTTCAAGAAAAATTCAAGACACATAAGACCTCTAACAAGATTTCGATGTTCGATTCTCGAGAAGAAAAAAATAAGTACTCAAAACTACTAAAAGTTTAAGTAGTATTACCTAATCTCTTATGAATTAAATATCAGTTAACTTTACTATAATATGAAAAACAATAATACTCCTATTATTGGATACAATATAAAAAATATAAAAAATTCTAGTATAATAAATGAAAAATAAAAATTTATTGAACTAAAAATATGATATCCATTTAAATCTTATCTCCATTCAATTTTATTTAAATAGAAAAGAATGAAGTCTTATTTCAATTAATCATTTTAAGGATTTATTATTAAATTAACGAAATAAATTGCATCGAGCAAAGCAAGAACAAAATTGCTTGATAAATAAATTCAAATTTTGTTCCTATTACATTTTTTTTCTTGTTCGAGAATATCTGTTGATCTTCACGTACAAAAGATTCCAACGGGATATTTAGAATATTTCCCATTTTTGAAACAGTAAACTTAGGCAAACAAAGTAAAGTAAGTAACTTCGTCACCACAAGTTAAAAGGTGAAAAATCTTTATCCTATTTTGTCCTATTCATGGAGAATACAGCAAATAGCATAAAAGCCTTTCTATCTCCTACGAAAATAAGAGAGAGGTAAAAAAAATGATAATCTTTGATAACGCAAAAAAAAAAATGATCAGTTATTCGGGCTCAAACTACGAACTCGTTGTTTAAAGGTTGAGTACTCTACCATTGAGTTAGTACCACACAAAAAATAATGTTTCATTATTCTTTCTGCTAAATTCCAGTTCCCTTTTTATTACAAATCCCTTTTTCTTTTTTTATGTAGATATAGCTTTCTAGTGCTAATGATACATTTTTATCTTCATCTTCATAATAATTTTAATAATTATATATGTATGGTAATACCTCAAAAGTATATTAAAAACTCCATCGATATTTTATCTTTTCCATATGCTTCAATACATAATGAAAAATCAATCAATTTTAACTGAAGATTAAAGACTTATAATTCTTTTGATTATTACTTAACTCTTATTCTCCTATTTTTTTATTCTTATTCATATATATAATGGAACCTAAATATTTTTCCTGGCAAGTTAAAGTATATTTTATTTTTTGCATCGAACTACTTTTTTTTTTCATTAACTAAAAGAATAAGGAATAAGTGAAGATCTTTTTTCAATGCATTTAACTTCATTTTTTTCTTAAGCCTATAAATAAAGGAAATCTTAAAAAGATTATGTTTAAAAAAATCACATGAAAAAAATTCATAATGTTTATGGTTATAGCAAGGAATATAATATTTTTATCTATATCCATAGACTGACATAACAAGTTAAATGAAAAGAATACTGCCGAAAATCTTTATCCGCGCTCACAAGATTGAATATTGAAGGAACTTGTATCCCCTAGAATTAGAATGTAAGAAGATTTCTCGTCCAAATTTTCAAAGTTTCTTTTATTTCATTCGATAAGTATTGAATAATTTCAAAAGAAATGGCATGTTCTGGTCTAATCCTTTGTCGGACCCGTTCTTCACAGTACACTTAAACTTCTATTACTTATTTTATTTTAACGATAAACTCTTGCTTTAATAGTCTAATATATACTTCATAAAATCAGCCACTTTCGTTCTTTTTTAACTAACTCAAAATTTCTTTCATCGACATAAAAAAGAATTTTATTTACTATCAAATCAAAAGAATTCCTACTTAATTTACTTTGGTATTTTGTTTTTCGCATAAAGTTATTAAATTCACTAATTAAAAAAGTAATAAGGAGGACTAATAATATAACAATAATCTCTCATTAGTCATTTTTTAGAAATTCGTCGATTGTGAAATGATTATAGACAATTTAACGAAATCCTTTTCAGAACTTGTTCAAAGAGTTTTGTTTAATTTCTTCATTTTACCGATTTGTTTCATTTAAAAAATGAAAAAAGGAAGAAACTACGCGATCTTCTGCGGGCGGATTTACCGATTCAACAAGTAATATCATGTTAAAATTGATAAAATTAACAAATATTTTTTGTATACAGGAAAGGGGAAACTTATAGTATTGATTCTGATAAACCCGAAATCTTTATTTATTTCGCTTTTTTTATTGTCTTTTTTCATTGTTTTTTTTTTCCTCTGTAAATTTTGTCAATTTTTTTTACCTTTTTACGTTTACGGTGCAAATTCAATAATTCACTTAGAATACCTTTTAAAAGATTCCGCGGTACAATTGAATCAAATAAACCTTTTTCGAATAAGTATTCGGTTTCTTGTGAACCCTCAGGCACTGTCGTATTCAAGGTTTCCTCAATTACTCTTTTACCAGCAAAGGCTATATAGGCATTGGGCTCGGCAATAATGATATCTCCCAACATAGCAAAACTAGCCGTCACACCACCAGTAGTAGGAGAAGTCAGAATTGATATATATAATAAATTGCGATTTGATTTATAATTTGATTTATAATCATGTAAAGCAGACGATATTTTAGCCATTTGCATCAAGCTCAAACTTCCTTCTTGCATCCGTGCTCCTCCGGATGCAGACACTATAATAAGAGGTAAAAAGCTTTTAGTAGCATACTCAATCAACCGAGTTATTTTCTCTCCAACTGCAGATCCCATACTACCTCCCAGAAACTGAGAATCCATAATCCCAATTGCGACGGGAATACCGTTTATTTTACCTATACCTGTTTGAACAGCTTCAGTTAACCCCGTTTTTCTTTGATAATAATTGATACGATCTTTATAAGGGTCCTCCTCCGAATGAAACTCAATAGGATCCCTAGAGATGATAGCTTCATTCATAGGATACCAAGTATTTGGATCAATCAAAAGGTCGATTCTTTCTGAACTACTCATTTTAAAATGATATTCACATTGTTCACAAATATGTAGTTGTGACTTCAAAAAGTACTTATAATTTAATCCAGAACAATTTTCACATTGAAGCCACAAATGTCTGTATTTTGGAATTCCAGTAAGATCATCATACAAAATATTACTAGGAATGAAAAACTTATCATAACTTTCATCAAAAAATTCAGGATATTCCTCATAAAGGTCATAACTTTCCATAGGTTGAGAAGTTGCATCAACAAGGTCATAAATCTCATCATAAAGGTCATAATATTCAGAAAGAAGAGGTTGTCTATCATCCAAAGGGTCATAACTTTCATCAAAAAGGTAATTCTCACTCCTAGTTAAATCGGAACTATCAAGACAACACTTTTTAGAATCAAGAGAGCTGTCAATAGAATTCTTGATGTGATTAGACCTATTATATTTTGGAGATATGAAAAGACTGTCCCCTTCACTATCCCTATCCCAAACTAGAAACAAAGTATCATCAGAAAACAAAGTACAAGTTTCTTTTAACATGAATCAATAATCCATATTACTGTACCTTGTAGCTCGAATTCGCACTATCGCCCCGACCCATCCGGCGTATGAATTATTTTTTTTTTTTTCTATTTTTTATAAAGCTAAAAGTTGCTTTTTTTTTCTTTTTTTTTGTCCTTTTATATTTTTTTTGAAAAAAAAAGAAAAAACCGAATCTTTTTCGCCCAAAAATGGATCTTCTTTGCTTCTATATTCCCATATGAGATTTGTGTGTCAAAAAAAGAAGATAGAAATGACTAAGGTGAACGAACCAAGATCTTGTTGCAATCTAAATCTAGTCAAAGTTAATAGAATCCATAATCTAATCCAAAACTTTCTAACTATCTTTCTAATATTTCGAATCACATTCCACATTTACTTGTTTGTACGAGACTCTTGTTCTAGACGTTGATTCGTATTTTGTTCTCACTCTCTTTTTTTTAAGTCAATTGAGAATTTAGTTTAAACCCGAATTCTTATGAGGTTCAATCCCTTTTTCTTAGTTCGCCCGATTCGATTCTAAAAAGAGTAAGGTAAAGAGAAATAGAGGAGCAAAGAAGATTAGTCACAGATACTTTCTTCTATCTGGAATCTTCATTACCCCCCATTCCTTCCTATGGTACTATTTACTAAGAACTCCAAAAGGATTACAATCAATCGAATTGTGAATTCAGTTTGGTTGTCAGCGTCGAAATGGAAATCAGTGCTTGCCCTATCGAATCGATCAAAAAGGGGAGATCTTTGATCTTCGGGGATCTTCATTAGATCAAAACGACTTCGCTCTGCGCGAATGATTACATGGCAAAGAGACCTAATTTGATAGTTTGGGAGTTGATCGGATAGATAAACTCGGATCATATACCATACCATTTTAAGAGATTTTTCAATTGCATGGACTTGATTCTTGTATTTAGCACAAATCCCCTCATCAAGCTCGTCAAAGATATAAGTAATCGTATTACGAAAATGAATCTGTTCTTCGAATACTAATTCAACGAATAGTCTTGCTGTTCGATGAAGCATGTTTTCGTTGAGATACCTGTCTTCGTAGAGATCTAGTGTTTCAGATCTTTCCCGTTCTCTTTGCATCCCTTCGATTAGTAACATTGCTAGTACAACACCAAGGTAAAGATGGATCAACTCATTGTCTGGGCAATCTCCTTCTATCTTGTAGTGTTTCCGTCTCCTAGATAATAGTAGAGAAAAGTTTTGTTCGCCATACCTTTTCTCGTCTTCCTGTTCTAAGTCAACGATACAAACTAAAAGAGCCAAAGCTGTATCTTTTGTGAATATGGATTGATTCGAATTCCCATCCAAAAAGAATCGGTAAAGGGTTCTTTTCTTCTTTTCAGATCCAAACGAGTTATCTTGAGTGAATGGATCGACTTCCTTTTTTAGCATCTCAATCCAAGCCTGGAGATGCTCACCTCTTTGTAACAGATCTATTAGGAAGTCTCTAACATATCTTTTTAACCTCTCCAAAAACGGTCCCCTTTTTCTCATTTATTTAATATGAATAAGTAAACCCCTCCTAGGTTTTTTTTTTCTTTTTTTTTGTCTCTCGAATATTCAATTGACTGATTAATTCTTTATAACGTACTCGATCTTTTTTTGATAAATAAGCCAATATTCGTTGACGTTTTCCCAGAATTTTCCGTAGACCTCTCTGAGATGAATAGTCTGTTTTGTGTAATTCCAAATGTGAGGTAAGTCTCTCTATCTTATTGGTAAAACAGAATACTTGAAATTCAACAGACCCCCTTTTTTCTTCTTTTGTTTCTTGATAAATTTTTGACATGATTGAATCTTTTGATTTTGGCATAAAGAATTGATTCTACTTTTTGCTTTTTCTAAATATGAATCTTTTTGAAGGTCAGTAAGAATAACGTGAGCTCTTTTTTTCTAGTATACCTAAACCTAATAAGAAATTCGAATTTCCTTATTTGATTGATTCATTTTCTTGAGAATTTTTCAAGAAAATGAATCAATCATCAATCGAATTTGAAATTGGATTCGGCTAGGAATAGAAAAAGATGATACATTTCTGCACTCATAAAAGGATTTCGATTAAAAAGATTTTGTTGATTCAGCTCTGCATCTTATTGATATATCATCGAATTCCTATCCTATTATGTATAAGAAAACAGATGTCAGATTAAGATAAGGTGTGTACTTCTATGTTATCTATCTCTACACGATCTATATTTTGAATATGGGATAGAGTAGAGATAAACTTAGAATCGTGGATACGGATGGATTCTTAACATACTAAAACGACTACCATTCGAAGTATCAAACCAATAGCGATTCATACAAGCTAAATCTTCTAATCGATAATACGGCCAAAGAAAGAGTTTTAATCTCATTAACTTATTAAGATCATTAAGATCAAGACCCTCGCTTTTAGAGAAGAGTGTACTACCGTCTTTTATTTCTTGCCTAGCCTGAGAATAAAATAGTTCAACTGCCTTAGAATGAAATACTTCAGCTATCTGTGCTTGCAAATAAGGATTCTTATCTTCATTCTTATCTTCATAAGAATATGTTTTTTTTGTTTTGAAACTGAAAACACATTAGAATTCTCAATGCTCTACGACTTCTAGGTGATAAAAGATTTTCCGGAGCAAACAAATCAGACTGCTTCTTTTCTATATTTTTCATCATTTTTTTATATGTTGAAAGCGATTCATCAAAGGACTTCAAAACAAGCGTTCTTGTGTATAATTTCTCTTCACTTTCACTCATAAATTCTTTGTATTGCTTATGTCGCTTTTTACTCTTAGGAATCACTGATAGGGTTTGATACATAATCAATCTTCCATAATCTCTTATAGATATACGGAATGGTTCACTAATCAATATACCCCTGTCGAAAAAAGGGTTGATTTTACTTACCACGTCATCGGTCTTCTGCTTCTGATCACTGTCATCGGTCTGACTGCTCTCAGTCTCAGGATAGCGGAAATTCACCAGCGTATCCACATGCAGACGTCCACTTTCTAGCGTGTTTAGAATAAGGAATTTTACATTCTATCTCGATTGCTTTACGATACTAAGTGTCTTGAGATCAAACTCTATTTGCTGGGCGATAAACGGAAGATCTTTTTCGTCTTTAAAAAGACTATGAAAGCGAAATTGAAAATGAAAACTGCCATATCTCCTGTCTCTTTCATCGACCATAGCCATTAAGTCGTCTACTGCTCGAAGGTTCAATTTTTGAATGTCTTCCTCTGTGACTTCTTTTTCCAAATCAAAATAGATATCTTCCCTGCTTTCCTCTCTTTCTTTTCTGACTGCAGGTCTGACGTCAGACTTGTCGAGAAATGCAGGCCGATTTCGAAAGAGGAATTCCTTTGTTATAAACCACGTTTTCTTTTTATCTTTCTCTTTCTCTGCCTTAGGATCTTTCTCTGCCTTACGATCTCTCTTTTTCTCTGCCTTAGGATCTATCTGCGTATCCGCCTTAGGGATTTTATCTTTATATGCCTTAGAAACCAAGGAAAATTCGGGGAAGAACCAAAGTTTCCGATCGAACTCACCTTTTAATCTTTTTTTTACAAGTAGGAACCTATCAAAAAAGTTTTTTCTCTTTCTTTATATCTCTCTTGCTTGAACAAGGAGGGCAGGTCCAGGATGAAAAGATTTTCGATCTTTCTCTTTATCCCTATCAAAACGGGAACCTTTTTCTAGTTTTAGGTAATAAGGGAAAGCCATATCCCTGCACCTATTCCATAGGTTCGCTTTTTCTATTTTGTAATAATTAGAAAGATAATACAATTCTTGGTTCTTTGTTAGTGAACTAGAAGTATATGAGTCTTTTTTTTCTTCAAACAAAATAGATATATTTCGATGCTAAAAGATCATATCTATAGGTTTTCTGAAAATCCTCTTTTTGAGTTTGTAATAAGACTACGTAGTCTTCATAATTTTTCTTTTTTTCTTTTATGTAATGACTTAATCGGTCTTTTTTATACGAGAGTCCTTTGCTTAATTGTGAATCTTTAACCCTACAACGTTGAGTAAGGCTATTTCGCCATTTTCTTGGTTCTAATAAAGACCACTGATCCGTAGATAAATGGTGTTGATAGTGACTTTTTAACCAATTTTTCCATTGCTGAACTCTAGAATTCTGAGATCTTTTCTCTTTTAATTGGGATTTCATTATTCCTTGTTTTCGAAACGAATCTTTTATTTCCTTTTTAAGAAAGAAAGATCTTCCTTGTGTTTGAAAAGAATCTTTTATTTCTTTCTCATTTTTAAGACCAAAAAAGATTCCGTGATATTGAAGGACAGATCTTAACTTATCAAAATTAGGAACCTTTGTTTGTGAGAATTTGTAAAAAACATAGGCTTGGGATAAAAAGGAAAAATTAGAAAAGATCTTCGACTTATTATTCAATTGAAAATTGACTTCAAGATTGTCCAATTCCGTATTTTCAAGACTCAATTGATAGTTCTGAAGTTCACTAAAAAAGAAAAGCGATTCTTTTATATTCGAAATCAATTCTTCATTTGGTTCCGGTTCTTGAGTTCTTTTTTCTTCGCTATTATAAGAATATCCATAATAAATGTCTGTGTATCCATCAATCATTTCTTTTTGTATTTGTAATTTAAGAAAGGCTTGTGGATTAATGATACATAAACATATATCTCTGTATTCTTTTTTTCGAAACAAATTCTTAATGATGGATAAACATATATCTATGTTTAGGTTTAGCCTTTCTCTAAGAATGTCAGGAAGGAACTCTGCCTTACGCATTAATCGAACAACCTTTCTTTTTATTTTGACATTTATTATATTTCTTAGATTTCTTAGATTTCGCTTGAAACTTTGGGGTCGAACTCTTGTTTTCTTCTCGGTTAACTTTTCTTCCTTTCTCTTTTTTTTTTGCTTTGTCAAGCAGCCTCTTCAAGTCAGTTTGGTAATTGATACGAGACTCCTTTAGATTCCTTTCTAGATCTATAAGCTGCCTTTGTATATCTATAAGTTCTTGACTTTCTTCTCTCAAGTCAACTCCTTGATTTTCTCTCAAGTGAACTCCTTTATTTTCTCTCAATTCATTTAGTAAATCTTCTTCACTTTTCGTAACTGGTTTTGACAAGATTGGATCTCTAGGTATTACCTCTTTTCTAAATTCTCTAAATGTTTTTAGAATTGTTTGAATTCAAAGTATTTTTTGAGTTCGTCAAAAATGGGTCCAAAAAAAAAGGGTAGATCGGTCTTCTTTCAAAGGCGGACCAGAAGGAGACTCAGTTTCCGTTCCATAAATTGATAAAAAAGAAGAATTATCTCTTTTCTCTTTTGGATTTGGGTCTTGCAAATTCGAATTAGATTTGTCGCGCCAAGGTCTCAGACGGAAAGGAGATACTATCTTTATAGACAGACCTTCTGTTAACCACCCTTTAGGCAAGTCAATTTTTGAATATTCAGAACCAGTCGGAGTGCATCGAATATGTAATTCGTTGTTCAACTCCTCTAAATCTTCAACCAATTCAGACGATTGGCCTAATGATCGACGAATCACGTCTTTGATCGTTATCAAGAAAGGGAGGTATACATTCTTTCTAAGAAAGGACTGTATTAGTAAGATGTAATTCTTCGAGGGGTCATTCAAAATCAGGAGATACACGATTCTCAGAATTGGTATATCTTATAGTCTGCTATCTATAGACTGCATAGCTCTAGAAATAGAATCGGATCTCTTTCTCTTTTTCCCCGGATCTTTCTCCTGCTCTTTTTCTTCCATCCCTATCTTTTTTTTTTCATATTTGATTCCTTTTTCTGGAGCATCTAAAAGTTTAAATCTTGTATCTTTCTTTTTTTTTGGAAACAATCTATAATAGATAGGTTTAATAAATAATTGCAAATATTTTATTGATTTCAAATATTTCAATACCCCCTTCAATGCCCCCATCCGTCTTAGGCTTATATAAAGAGGGGATCGAACCAGTCGTTGATACCAAATATAAAGATTTACTTTACGTCTTTGAGAACGCGGGGTAAACACTATATGTTCTCGACGATAATCCTTATATCGATTTAGCGAAAAAAATAGGACAGTTGTGTCCCAGTTTACAGTGTCTGGTAAACCTATACCTAAGGCGTGAAGCACCTCATTTTTGGGCAGATCCTCTATATCATAAATGGTTTTAGGCAAAAACCCCCTTGAACGCAAGGTCTATCGCACTGGCCTACGGCTAATTAACTCTTCCTCCCAGTGTGCTACTCTATTAAATAGAAAGTATTCCCATTTGAGGACTTTTTTACGGATTCGTTTGATCCAATTCATAACCAAGCTTTTTTCTTTTCTTTTTTTTCTTTGGCGTATTTGGCGTAAACGACGTGTCTCCCTCAACATCAACAGAGGATCCTCTTTTTTTGGTAAGTATATGTTCAGAAATAGTAGGCGGTCTAGCACCCTTGTGCCTAAGCGGTTTTTTTTTGAGTCCACTCGTTCCGGTCAAACTAAAAAAGACCCTTTTTCCTTCTATCTTTCCTTCTATGTGGTAGATTCGCATTAGAAATTCCTTGACTAGTCTATTTCTTTTTTCTTTATTGGTAGAAATCCAAAAATAATAATCATTCAGTTCATCACAGGATAATTTTGTTAGCGTATTCTTTGCTTTTCTCCAGAAAATGGGAAAATGGGGTGGATATGTAAACGAGATTCTTTGTTTTCCGTCACTTTGGCATGGATAAAAAAAGAATTGTGACATTTCATTTCTTACAGCACGATCCCCCCACTCTGTCGCGGCTGTCTGTCGACCTGGACGACTCCATTGATAAATGTCAAAAAGACGAGTCCTTTTCAGAAAGGTTTCGTCATCTAACCACCCGTATTTCTTTCTTATTCTTTTTCCTTTTTTGTCTGCTTTCTTTCTTCTTTCTCTTTCTTTTTTTTCGTGTCTTAGTCTTAGGGAGTAGTCCTCTTCCTTTTCCTTTTCCTTGTCGTAGTCCTTGTGTACTTTTAGCTCTTCAAAAACTCTCCTAGTAATAAGTGGGAACGGCATGCTATTAAAATAGTTTAGAGCGAGAAGAGTCAAGAGAATAGAAGAAGATCCCGCAGGCGAGCAAATAAGCTGTTTCGTCTCTACCACACCCTTTTCCCAGCGATCTAGTAAGATCTTAAAGATCTCCGACAAGTGGTATTCGTCGAAAAAAGCCTTCGCCTGCTTAGCCGCTTCTGATCTAATAAGTGATCTAATAAGTGATCTAATAAGTGCAAGTCGTACAATAAGTTGAAGACGAACACTTTCCCATATCCAGACTACACTTTCCCATATCCATACTAATAATACCAATCTCCTGATCATCAAAATTAGATCCAGACGCAATTCCAATTCTGACCAAAGATCTATAGCAAGATTCCTAATCAGAGTGTTAATCTTTGATTTCCAGACTATGCAGTTTTCCACGCATTTGATAACTAAAAGGTGACCAATTAACTAACCAAAAAGATTACTTACTAGAAAGAAGATCTTGTTGTTCGATCGAAACAGATAAACATGGACTAATCGGAATAAGGTAGAAGTGGGGTAAAAGTAATTGGTGAAGAGTTGAAAAAGCATACTATTCCAGAATAGCGTGTAAAAACTAACCTTATAGGCTGAAATAGATGCTGCAATCTCATTTCGACTCACCATTCCCCTTATAATATCAAGAATCCCAATTCTAGGGTTGTTCTTGTTCGGCCCCAAACGCTGAATTTCCTGCAAAAGTAAGCGAAATAAGAAAAGAGGGAAAAATAGTAAACAAGTTATTATATGAGGCTTAGACAAGACTAGAAGCAGAGGTCTATAATAGACAGATATTTGAAGTATGAATTGTCCCATGATAGCCCCGGTTACTACTATCGGTCTTTTTTCGCTTTCTATTTCCCCAAGCTGTGCTCGGAAAATGAATAAATAAGCCGGTCCGGTCCGATGGAGATTGCGCTAAGAAATCCAAAAGAAAGACCTATGAAAACGACAGACTGAATGAGATGGAAATAAGCAAGTAACAAATAGTTTCTGATAAATTTCAGAAAGATCATTAAATTTGACTCCGGATTGGTTGGAATGTTTTCTCACTATATACAAATAGCTAGATACTCTGTTCTTTTCTTCTTTTATATTATATCTAAGTATAAGTAGAAAACGCAAGAGCGAGTTTCCCTTTTTGAATTCTTATTCTATGAAAATAGCTAGATACTCTGTTCTTTTCTTCTTTTCTATGTTATTTTGTTGAGTATTTCGATTTCTTTCTTAAATACAATACAAGAATCAAATCGATTTTTTTATATCTCATTTTTTTTTTAACATGTATAATTACAAGTAAATTACTACATAAAAAGATACGATATTCAATCATCAATTGAATAAGATTTAGAAAGCTTTTTTGATTATTCTATTCTATTAAGAAATGAAAGAGAAAGGATCAATACCAGCCCTCTTCTTTTGTTTATATCAAATTATTCATATAACGTGGATCACACGAGCCTCTTTTCCATTAATTCACTCAATCACGGCGGGGGGCAAGTAAAAATAGAAAGAAAGGAGAAATCCTGGATAAATATCTTTCTAAATAGGTTTCTTTATCTTATATATATTGTTCAAAAGAGTTTGATTATGCTTTATTATGTCTAGAGTCTATGCTCTGGGACGAAGTCTAGAGTCTATGCTCTGGGACGAAGTCTAGAGTCTATGCTCTGGGACGAAGTCTAGAGTCTATGCTCTGGG